TTATTCATTATAATAAATAAACAAATGTTCAACTTTATTTTACTCTATATAAGTTATATATATATATTAGTATAGTTATACTATAATTCATTATAATGATAACTTATTTTATACTTTTACTTTTATACAGTTGGTTACTTTTTTATTTCAACTATCAACTTTTATTACAAATATCCAAAATATTTCTATTCTCCGTTCAAATATGAATCACTATAGTTTTATGAAAAAAAGCCAAAGAAAGCCCCTTATCGGATTTGAACCGATGACTTACGCCTTACCATGGCGTTACTCTACCACTGAGTTAAAAGGGCCCTTTGATTCAATTCCTGAATGAGTTTACTAGATATACTTAGATATAAGTATATCCAGTAAACTCATAATGACTAGTGGCTCATTCAGGAACGAGAATTTTGATTAACCTAGCGAGTATAGGTAATAGGCTAAAATTTATTTTATGGATATTGGATTTAATAAAAAAAGGATTAATGCAATGAATTCTTTCAAGACCGACCCTAATTGATTGAATTAACCCTCACAAAATTCATTTGATTGATATGATATATGTACCTACCCGTTCGATATAGATCCAAGATATTTCAATTGAATCGAATCATGTGATGAAGAGATTCGGCTTGTCCCCTGAACCAAATTTTTAGAGAAAAAACCATTTTCGGTAATTTGTTGATCTGTTGATCCCTCTTCCCGGATTTCTAGATTTATCGTTTGATAATCTCCTGGCTTAGTGTGAGATAGAGATACGCCTATCTCATTTTAACAATGAGTGAATCAATGAATGAGAGTGGAAAAAATGGGGTTAAACCCCATTTTCTTTCTGGCAGACCAATCACTCCCTAAATCCGAATGAATTTTACACTTTATATTACTTCTATTTCTATTTATTTTCGCGTTTCTTTTTTTGAATCTGAGTTCAATTTAGTAATATTATTTGAATTTGACTATTCTATTATTTCTATTATGAATTTTCGAATATTATTATTCTATTTCATAATATTGATTTAATATTCATTTCTCTATTCTATAGAAATACAAAGACGAAGAAAATAATTCTATGAACTCATAAAAGACGGAAAGATCCTTCGGCTCTAGTCATTCCATTCCATTCCATTATATTGACAATTTCAAAAAACTATTCATACTATGAGCATAGTATGATGGCAGTCGGGCAAGTATGCCCCCATCGTCTAGTGGTTCAGGACATCTCTCTTTCAAGGAGGCGGCGGGGATTCGACTTCCCCTGGGGGTAGGGTAGTACGAAAGGAAGTTGATCATGAATTATCAATAAGTCCAAAATGGATTCTTCCTGGGTCGATGCCCGAGCGGTTAATGGGGACGGACTGTAAATTCGTTGGCAATATGTCTACGCTGGTTCAAATCCAGCTCGGCCCAATAATTCGCTGATCCGCCATGAAATGATATAACCTATAACCCATGCGTTTTCCAGAAATCCCGGATACGGAAGAATCAAAAAGTCGAATTTTCTGATAGATCCCTATCCCTACCACTATGTTATCTGATCTTGCTAACGATCTAGATTCATATCAGGATCTGTAAGTATTAAAGTAAAAATGAAAAGAGTAAAAGTAAAGAAAAAAGCCTTTTTTTATTGAAAGATTGATTATCAATCGATTTGGCAATAACGAAATATTAGTAATCCGTGCCGATCTCGCTAAAGTGCATATCTATTTTGATATCAATATATCACTCGCGTCTCCGTTACAACACAGAGATTCTAATAAAAAATCGAAATAGAAATGCTTTGAATGAAATCATAAGAATATGTATTCTGTACATTTTATTTCCCTGGGATTGTAGTTCAATTGGTCAGAGCACCGCCCTGTCAAGGCGGAAGCTGCGGGTTCGAGCCCCGTCAGTCCCGACGGATCCAAATCCAATAAAAAAAAAAGAAATCAATTCATCTCTCCCTTTTCTGTGAAAAAGGGGGGGCAAATGGCAGAATTTCATTTCCACGGGGGATACTTCTTAGTTTTTTTAGTTTCGCATCAAACAACTATGGGAATCCCCATTACTTAAACCAGTACCAATTGATGGGTAGCATCATATTAAGGATTCCAAGAGTCTGGGTCTGGCTTTTTCGATTGATCCCGATCTATATATCTAATAGAATAGAGTAAGATATGTTTTCCGGGGGCACATACACAAATGGAATTTTGCACGATACAAAAGAAATTTAACATAGTTACTTTAGATAGAATATTTTTATTTCTATTTAATTATTTATATATTTTTATATATTTAAGATGAAAATTTCTTTTCCGGTTCCAATTTTGTGAAAACTAATTTGAAACAATCGATCTCATTCAAATTGCACGCCGAACTTTTGATATAGGCGTCCTGTTATTATTAATCTAATGCAAGGGAAGAGGATATTAATAAAATAAAGATTCAAGAAGGATCCCACCTTCCCTTCAGAGGGACTGAATCATTTTTTTTTTAAGGGGACTGCCGAAGAAAGAACAAATTCGAAATAAAATAGTGAATTTGATGGAATATTAGATCTTATTTTTTTTATACCCAGACTCGTCTTTATCACACTTCTTTGTTTTCCAAAAAAAATAAGATCATTAAAAAAAGGAGTTTAGAACCTAACTCCTTCCTTTTTTTCTATTTTGCTTCTATTGTTTGTTGGGGGTTGTTTGTAACCAATGGGAGTGAAAAGTCGGTCAGATGGGACTTCATCAGATGATTGTACAAGGAAATAATTAAGTTATAGAAACGAAAGAATAGAAAAGACTGATAAAAAAAGTAAAGTAATTCTTGATTGGATCAGGAATCACATTTTGAATTCGGTGTGTATAAAAGATCTTCTTATGTTATACTATTCAATTCTGGACGATGAGTCGATTGGGTAGCTCTGATATTGTTATTCATGATATCGATATGTATCTCGTTGAATTTACAGACGAAAGACTTATCAGCTCTATGGGATTAAATCCCGAGTTATTCCCAAGTAAAAAAAAAAAATGAAAGGATGAAATTATGGAAGTAAATATTCTCGCATTTATTGCTACTGCGCTGTTCATTCTAGTTCCTACTGCTTTTTTACTTATAATATACGTAAAAACAGTCAGTCAAAGTGATTAATTTGAATGAAACTCGACTTCTTATCAATGATTGAAAAAAGAAAAAAAAAGATTCCAATTGCGCATCTTAAATGAAATGAGCGGACTATAATCAGCAGTATTCTATGAGATCCGATAGTATGGTAAAAAGAAATATATATTTCTTTTTACCATACTATCTATTATTGATATTCTAGAAAGTTGTACTGTATAAATATACAAGTTTAATATAAATCAATCTACAACCTAGAATATGTATCCTCATATTCATATATGTAGATATCAATTACATATATGTAATGTACATAGTATCCCAATTCTATTTCTTTGCTTCATCTATTTGATTTGTGTTGATTTCAATCAATCTCAAATAAGCGAAAGGAAACTCGGATTCTAATTCTTAGATTTTTGATTATTTTCAATATGAATCCCGGCATCTACCGAAAGAATCAAATCAATGAAGGGAAAAATAGTATGAACATATATTAATAAAAGAAAATCAAGTAATCTTTTTTTTTTTTTAGCATTCGGAGGAAGTAATTGATTGAGCAGTTGACAGATGATCCAAGGAGTTCTATAGGAACTTCTTCCGATTTCGAAAAGGAGTAGTCAACCCCACCGATTTTTAACCTTTGAGCCACGATCTGAAATGAGTCAATAAAGCATAGTAGAAAAAAATTTGTAAAACGAAAATAATCAAAAAAATGGGTAAGTGCGCAATATGTGACTTGCCCGAGACAAGATCTTATTATGTGTAGTATTTCCTTGGACAACAACTATGTCTATGTTGTTTACCATAGAAAAGTGTATCCACTTAATAACATAAAGAAACTACTTTCTTTTCTCTTTGAACAGCAAAGAGAAAAACAAATAAAAAGTAAAAAGGGGATCCGTTCTTCCTCATTGTCCATAGTTATATAGAACTATGGTAAGAGCCGGTTCATTGAAATAGAAAAATTTAGGAAAAATTCGGTTGTAATAACTTTCCTATCATTTGTATCCCCTTTACTTATGAAATACGAACATGGGAATTATTGAAATATTTGTTTGATTGAAAGGGTATTATTCATATATATATTATTCATAGAATACAAATACATTTCTGAATACAAATACATTACTCCACTAGAATTTCGAAATGAAGATATTTTGATTTATAAATTGAAAAAAAAACAAAAAGAAATAGTTAAAAAAAGGGGCTTTGAAGAACGATTTAGAAAACAATTGATACAGTTTGCTTCCTCAATTCAATTAGTAGTACCTCTAGAGTCCACTTCTTCCCCATACCACGAGTGAAAGGGAAAATGTAAAAACTACCATTAAAGCAGCCCAAGCGAGACTTACTATATCCATGTGAATTATGTCTCCTATCTCTATAAATATGAAGTAATTATTCTATTATTATTCACTAATAATAGTGGAATTACTGGTGCAGAGTCAAAAAGGGGGGTCTGACCAAACACCATTGATTAAACACTCCAATAAACCCGCTTATAACAAGTTCTTATATTATTTTGATTTTAGTAGAATCGGGAAACATTAAGCACAAAGAAAATACGCAGTGACAACTTTATAAATATCAAGGGAATGAATGTTACTAACATGTAGGAATAATAAAACCTATTCTTTCTTTTCTTGCCCATCATTAAGCATTAAGTAAAAATACAAAAAAAAAGACATAAAAATATCGAATCAAGATAGATCACTATCTATCACATACCTCTATTTACCATTTCATTTGATCTAATCTTTACGGTCTCTCGATTGCCTTTATGAAACAATAGGGCGACAGCCTATTCCATTCTTTTATGGGGGTTAAAGACTTTCTTTGTCTTTCTATTTATATTTATTATATTCAATAGAAAATTATATGAAATATACAAAAAATCGAAAAGTATA